ATCCTGCAGTTTCCCTGAATCAAGCGAAGTATCACAAATCTTTCGACTCACCCCGTATATTGTCCTCTTCGTTTCGTGTTAGAATAGAACCTTAATTTATTACTTGTTATTAGTTTTTTATAAGACGAGATTTTACGAATATTTCGAGGAGAGAACAAATAGTTCTTTTTTTGTTCGATACAAAGACATAGGAAAAACCCCTCTTTACCATTATTATTTAAAATACCATCATATTCATATATAGTGAAGTTTTACCCCCGGATTCCCACAAAACAAAAAAGAATCCTTTTTCACACTTCAGTGATTGAATTTCTATGTTTAGTCTGATAGGAAATAAATAAAACTAAAGAATTGGGGCTCGAATGACTATTCATCTATTGTATTTTTATGCAAACAAATAAGGGGCAAGAAAACTCTATGGAAAGATGGTGGTTTAATTCGATGGTGTTTAAAAAGGAGTTAGAGCGTAAGTATGGGATAAAGAACTCACTGGACAATCTTGGTCCTGTTGAAAATACTAGTGAAAGTGAAGATCCGAATAGAAAAAGTAGGGCTAAAAACATTTATAGTTGCGGGGGTCGTGACAATTCTAGTTACACTAATGTCGATCATTTATTTGGCTTCAAAGACATTTGGGATTTTTTATCTGATGATACTTTTTTAGTTAGGGATAGTAATGGAGATAGTTATTCTATCTATTTTGATATTGAAAATCATATTTTTGAGATTGACAACGACCATTCTTTTATGAGTGAACTAGAGAGTTCTTTTTATCATTATCGCAATTATAGTTGTATGAATAATGGATCTACGAGTGAAGATTCCTTATCCAATCGTTACATGTATGATACTCAATCTAGTTGGAATAATCACATTACTAGTTGCATTGAGAGTTATCTTCAGTCTCAAATCTGTATTGATACGTCCATTGTAAGTGATAGTAGTGACAGTTACATTTCTAGGTGCATTTTTGATAAACGTAAAACTAGTAGTGAAAGCGAGAGGCCCAATCTACGAACCCGCGTGAAGAGTAGTGATTTAACTCTAAGAGAAGGGGCTAATGATCTCGATGCAACTCAAAAATACAGGCATTTGTGGGTTCAATGCGAAAATTGTTATGGATTAAATTATAAGAAATTTTTGAAATCAAAAATGAATATTTGTGAACAATGTGGATATCATTTGAAAATGAGTAGTTCAGAAAGAATCGAACTTTCGATCGATCCCGGTACTTGGGATCCTATGGATGAAGACATGGTCTCTCTGGATCCCATTGGATTTCATTCGGAGGAGGAGCCTTATAAAGATCGTATTGATTCTTATCAAAGAAAGACAGGATTAACCGAGGCTGTTCAAACAGGTGTAGGTCAACTAAATGGTATTCTCATAGCAATTGGGGTTATGGATTTTCAGTTTATGGGGGGTAGTATGGGATCCGTCGTGGGGGAGAAAATCACTCGTTTGATTGAGTACGCTACCAATCGACTTATACCTCTTATTATAGTGTGCGCTTCGGGGGGAGCACGCATGCAAGAAGGAAGTTTGAGCTTGATGCAAATGGCTAAAATATCATCTGCCTTATATGATTATCAATCCAATAAAAAGTTATTTTATGTATCAATCCTTACATCTCCTACTACTGGTGGGGTAACAGCTAGTTTTGGTATGTTGGGAGATATCATTATTGCCGAACCCAATTCCTACATTGCATTTGCGGGTAAAAGAGTAATTGAACAAACATTGAATAAAACAGTACCTGAAGGTTCACAAGCGGCTGAATATTTATTCCAGAAAGGTTTATTCGACCTAATCGTACCACGTAATACTTTAAAAAGTGTTCTGAGTGAGTTATTTAAGCTCCACGCCTTTTTTCCGTTGAATTCAAATTCAATCAAGTAGAGCGTATTAAGTTCAATTATTTTATTTGTAGTAAACAAGTAGTTAGCTTATCGTAAGTAAGAACGAAATTTGCTTTGGTTGGTGACCTAAGATCTAATTGTAGAAAGAAGCAAAAGTTGCGGATAACTCTTTTTTTTTTACCTAGATTTCCGATTACTAATTAAGAAGTCTTTATCAAGAAGATAAAAGCCTGAGTTCTTCCTTTCGTGACATTAGGCAAATAAAACGAATTTCGTCTTACGTAGATAATCAAATATAGAAAAGATAGATATATAGTTTTTATCTTTCTGCATCGCCCGAAAATCTCATTTTCAATAAAAATCCTGGTTGTGTCGCATTCTAGCAAATCTTTCGATAATTTGTAAGAAACCTTTTCAAATTAGAAGACAAGAACAAAACACAAAGAAATTAAGAAAAAAAATAGAATAAAGTTGATTATCATAGGGATCTTTCGTGTAGAAAGATGAATAAGTCCATTTATTTAGTTCTACATTCCTTGGACTTAGTCTATATACGCACTTAGATATATAGATATTTATTACTTCTGATATATAGATATTTATTACTTCTATATCTATAAGAATTTTCAAATTCAATTTCTTAAGAAATTGAATTTAATAATAAAGACCAATTCATAATAATTACAATTTTGAATTATACTTATTGTAAAGTAAAATATGATATAAAAAAATAATAACAGGTGCAAATAGTAAATCGAGGTACCCCGTTTTATGACAACTTTCACTTTTCCCTCTATTTTTGTGCCTTTAGTAGGCCTAGTATTTCCGGCAATTGCAATGGCTTCTTTATTTCTTTATGTTCAAAAAAACAAGATTGTTTAGATCTGAGGGGACCCAATCTCATCCGTTTTTTTGAACTTCTACTTGCTAGCATAACACAGATATTTATTTCTTTCGGGAAATGGAAATATGGTATGACATGTGATTTCTAAAGGAAAAAGCTAGTATGCCTGCAGAAAATGATCTATGGGTAAATAAATTCCAGCTAGTTTCAAATAGAGCAGGATCTTTGGATACCTAAAGTTGGTGGATCTATCTGTAATATGTATATTAGGATTTAAGGGTATGTTATTAGTTTAGATCTAACCTATTTGATAAATTATTCCTAAGGGTTCACATCAAACTAGTGCTAGTTTGATGAGAGTTCCTTCGGAAACAAAAAAAAGTAAAGTCAAAATAATTTGGGGTATTCTCTCAATTCCAATAAAATGAAATCGGATGAAGTATGAGTTGGCGATCAGAACATATATGGATAGAACTTCTAACGGGATCTCGAAAACTAAGTAATTTTTGCTGGGCCCTTATCGTTTTTTTAGGTTCATTGGGATTCTTATTGGTTGGAACTTCCAGTTATCTTGGTAGAAATTTGATATCTTTTGTTCCGGCTCAGCAAATTGTTTTTTTTCCACAAGGGCTCGTGATGTCTTTCTACGGGATCGCGGGTTTCTTTATTAGTTCCTATTTGTGGTGCACAATTTCCTGGAATGTAGGTAGTGGTTATGATCGATTCGATAGAAAGGAGGGAATAGTATGTATTTTTCGTTGGGGATTTCCTGGAAAAAATCGTCGCATATTCCTCCGATTCCGTATAAAAGATATTCAGTCCATTAGAATAGAAGTTAAAGAGGGTATTTATGCTCGTCGTATCCTTTATATGGACATCAGAGGTCGGGGGGCTATTCCGTTGACCCGTACTGATGAGAATTTGACTTCACGAGAAATTGAACAAAAAGCCGCGGAATTGGCCTATTTTTTGCACGTACCAATTGAAGTCCTTTGAGAAAAGGAAATGGGCTGAAGAATGAATGCTTTCTCAGCAGGAGGGAAAAAAAGTCCTGTTTTTCTATAACATAATTTAACTGAAGTTTCGTCAAAACGTTCAGTCGAGCCAAAGCCGATGTATATGGAACAGCCCTAAAACAAAACTCTTTCTTTTGTGGTTTTTTATGCGTATCCAAATCGATGCAACTCAATTCAAACAAGTACCAAATTGAACTACTAGATTCAATTCATCGGATATATCAAACGATTTCGAAAGAAACAAATTCATTTCAATATTTGTTGGAATTGATACTTTAGATGCAGATAAATCCTATTGTGTAAATTATTTATGTTGATCGACCCTTTAATTTATCCTTTCTTTTGTGTTCCATTACTAATACTAACCAATAATGGGTTTTCTTAATAATGTTAACTGGTCCATAGTTTTTATTATTTCTTGATTCGAATTCGAAGCGGAGTCGTAGTCTATTTTTGTATTCGTTCTAGATTCACACAAAATCACAAAGAAAATAGATTCATAGGTTTGATACCTTGTCTAGAACTCATGGGTAAAAGAAATATTCGATCACATAGAGTCGACGAATGAAGTGGGTTAATTAATAATTCACAGACGAAAAATGGCAAAAAAGAAAGCATTCATTCCTCTTTTCTATCTTGCATCTATAGTGTTTTTGTCCTGTTGGATTTCTCTCTCATCATTTACTAAAAGTATGGAATCTTGGGTTACTAATTGGTCGAATACTGATCAATCCGAAATCTTTTTGAATGATATTCAAGAAAAAAGTATTTTAGAAAAGTTCATAGAATTAGAGGAAATCCTCTTCTTGGATGAACTGATCAAGGAATACTCGGAAATACATCTACAAAAGCTTCCTATAGGAATCCACAAAGAAACGATCCAATTAATCAAGATACACAATGAGGATCGTATCCATATGATTTTGCACTTCTCAACAAATATAATCTGTTTTACTATTCTAAGCGGTTATTCTATTTTAGGTAATGAAGAACTTGTTATTCTTAACTCTTGGGCTCAGGAATTCCTATATAACGTAAGCGATACAGTAAAAGCTTTTTCAATTCTTTTAGTAACGGATTTATGTATCGGATTTCATTCACCCCACGGTTGGGAACTAACGATTGGTTCTGTCTACAAGGATTTTGGATTTGTTCATAATGATCAAATCATATCTGGTCTTGTTTCCACTTTTCCAGTTATTCTCGATACTATTTTAAAATATTGGATTTTCCGTTATTTAAATCGTGTATCTCCGTCACTTGTAGTTATTTATCATTCAATGAATGATTGATAAATGATCCACCGATATTAATCTAATCAAATTAGAATGTTTCTTAATGTGTAGTTCTACATAAGCATTAAAAACTTTCTACCTGGGGGATTTTCCATCCTATAGCATTCCAGTAAAATGATTCCAGTAAATAGCAGAATCGTGGATAGGGAACTATACTAGTAACCTACCCAATTTATTGTAGAAATTTTCAGATCAATGATTAGACCATGCAAACTAGAAATACTTTTTCTTGGATAAAGGAACAGATTACTCGATCTATTTCCGTATCGCTCATGATATATATCATGACTCGAACATCCATTTCAAGTGCATATCCCATTTTTGCGCAGCAGGGTTATGAAAATCCACGAGAAGCGACTGGGCGTATTGTATGCGCCAATTGCCATTTAGCCAATAAACCCGTGGATATTCAGGTTCCACAAGCGGTACTTCCTGATACTGTATTTGAAGCAGTTGTTCGAATTCCTTATGATAAGCAAGTCAAACAAGTTCTTGCTAATGGTAAGAAAGGGGGTTTGAATGTAGGGGCTGTTCTTATTTTACCGGAGGGGTTTGAATTAGCTCCTTCCGATCGTATTTCTCCCAAGATGAAAGAAAAGATAGGTAATTTGTCTTTTCAGAGCTATCGCCCTAATCAAAAAAATATTCTTGTGATAGGGCCTGTCCCCGGTCAGAAATATAGCGAAATCGCCTTTCCTATTCTTTCCCCCGACCCCGCTACTAAGAAGGATGTTCACTTCTTAAAATATCCTATGTACGTAGGGGGAAATAGGGGAAGGGGTCAGATTTATCCCGACGGAAGCAAGAGTAACAATACAGTTTATAATGCTACAGGAGCGGGTATAGTAAGTAAAATCATACGAAAAGAAAAGGGAGGATACGAAATAACCATAACAGATCCGTCGGATGGAGGTCAAGTGGTTGATATTATCCCTCCTGGACCAGAACTTCTTGTTTCAGAAGGTGAATCCATCAGATTTGATCAACCATTAACGAGTAATCCTAATGTGGGTGGCTTTGGTCAGGGAGATGCAGAAATAGTACTTCAAGATCCATTACGTGTCCAAGGTCTTTTATTCTTCTTGGCATCTGTTATTTTGGCACAAATCTTTTTGGTTCTTAAAAAGAAACAGTTCGAGAAGGTTCAATTGGCCGAAATGAATTTCTAGATTCGCCGATTTATCGGCATCAAGTTCGTAAAAAGAAAGAAATTATTGTTGTCGATTATGTATCATCAAAAAAAACTGAAATTCTGAAAAACCTTATTATTTACTTGTTTATACTATTTTTCTACGAGCTTCGGGGAATCCCTTGTACCACATTCCTAGTCATATCATATATAGGTAGATCCTTTTTGAAAAAGACTATTATATTTGACTTTACCACCACTTTCTTTGTTTTTTTTTAGACAAATTGAATTCGTACGACTATGTTACTATAGTATTAGTATTGCCGGATTTCAATTATAAATCTTATTCTATTTGAAATAGAACTAAGATTGGGATAGATAGTCGCATAAGTAAGCGCGGAACTATAAATGGGGGCAACAAAAAATTCTAGCAGGGATTATTTGTCTTCCTATTCTTCGACACAAGAAAGGGGTGGAAAAAATTCCCCTTCTTGTGTCGAAAGAGTAATGATTTTTGATACTGTTCGGCAAAAATTCTTAGTCTTTGTGTCGGTTTTGAGATGTATCAGAACTTCCTTTTTTATTTATTACAAACAATAAAAAAAAGTAGTGGACAAACAAAAAAAAGGGGGGGATCTCATTTTTTTGACTAAATAGAAGTTATTCAATGAACTTATAAAAAATTGAAATCTTTCTGAGATAATAAAATTAGAAATAAAGTGAAGAGTATAGAAAAGTATTTCTACGATATCTAATCTACCGAAATATAGACAATCCGGAAAATTGAGTAATTTCTCCCCTTGGAAAGTACCCATAGATACTATCAACGAGCAGGTGAATCAATCAATGAAGTTCATTTTTCAAAAGCATCATCAATCAGAAAAAATGGAATGGAGTTTTTTGGAACAGTAGAAAAAGAAATCAACTTTGTCATTTAGACGAAAGAAAAAGACTCTGATTCTTAAGAACCCAACGGGCCCTTTCCCCTCGAATGAGACAAACAAAGAAGGGAATCCCGTCGGGTTCTTACGTCTACAACTCAATTCATCCGATTACTACAGGGATGAACCTAATCCGGAATATGAACCATAAAAGAAAATACCTATTAAACCAATCACAAGAATACCAGTTACAGTACCTATTATCCAAAGAGGAATCCTTCCAGTAGTATCGGCCATTTACTCCACTTCCCTCCAATTTCATCAAGTGGTCATGCTAGAGACATAAACAGTCATGGATAATTATGAGATGAGATTCTTCCGAATGAACTAATACAATGCCTAGAATTATTATTTATTTTCTTTCGTTTTCCTAATTGAAGAAATAATTGGAAAATAAAACAGCAAGTACAAAAATG